ACACAAGAAAGGGACGTATAAAATTCTTTTCTTGTGTCGAAGACTAGGAAAACAACTAACCCGTCCTAACAAAATGTGTTCCCCTCATTTATTCTTTCTTTTCTATTCTCCGCTTCTTTTTTATTTAGTATCTAGTCAATTTTTTCTAGTTGAATAGAAAATAGTTGATACATTATATTTCATTTTAATATGACTGATCACACCACTAGAATTTGGAAACAAAGAAAAGGTAAATTGAAAAACTTTTATTTACTAAATTGAAAAACTTTTATTTACAATATATATACTATCACCAGTGCTGTGTACAAGTAATTACTGACAGCTAGTATAAAAAAGAATATAAACAAGTAAACAAAAAACTTTGCATTCTTTTTTTTTATTATAGATAACCTAATTTCCAACAAGAATTTTGTCCTTTTTCCACGAGCTTGATGTTGATAAATTCACGGACCTAGAAATTCATTTCGGACAATTGAACTTTCTCAAACTGTTTCTTTTTAAGAACCAAAAAGATTTGTGCCAAAATAACAGATGCCAAGAAGAACAAAAGGCCTTGAACACGTAATGGATCTTGAAGTACTATTTCTGCATCTCCCTGACCAAATCCACCCACATTCGGATTACTTGTTAATGGTTGATCAAGTTTGATAGATTCACTTTCTGAAACAAGAAGCTCTGGTCCTGGAGGAATAATATCAACTACTTGACGCCCGTCTGATGGATCCCCTATAGTTATTTCATATCCCCCTTTTTCCTTTCGTATAATTTTAGTTACTATACCTGCTGCTGTAGCATTATAAACCGTATTATTACTCTTGCTCCCGTCCGGATAAATCTGCCCCCGCCCTCTGTTTGCACCTACATATATGGGATATTTTAAGAAGTGAGCATCTTTTTTAGTTGTAGGGTCGGGAGAAAGAATCGGAAAGGTAATTTCACTATATTTCTGACCCGGAACAGGACCTATCACAAGAATATTTTTTTTAGTAGGGCGATAACTCTGAAAAGACAGATTTCCTATCTTTTCTTTCATCTCCGGCGAAATACGATCGGGGGGGGCTAATTCAAACCCTTCAGGTAAAATAAGAACAGCCCCTACATTCAAACCACCCTTTTTCCCATTAGCAAGAACTTGTTTCACTTGGATATCATAAGGAATTCGAACAACTGCCTCAAATACAGTATCAGGAAGTACCGCTTGTGGAACCTCAATATCCACGGGCTTATTAGCTAAATGGCAATTGGCACATACAATACGCCCAGTTGCTTCTCGTGGATTTTCATAACCCTGTTGTGCAAAAATGGGATATGCATTTGAAATGTATGTCCGAGTTATTATGTATATCACGAGGGATAAGGAAATGGATCGAGTAATCTGTTCCTTTAGCCAAGAAAGAGTAGTTCTAGTTTGCATGGTCCAATCATTGATCCCGAAAATTTCTACAATAAATTAGGTAGGTCGCTAGTATAGTTCCCTATCCACGATTCCGCTCTTTACTAAACTCAGTTAACTGCAATATAGGAAAATCCCCCCAGATTGATAGAACTAGTAAGTATTATTTTGAATGCGCTTTTCCGATGTTAGACAGTAACAAATATTAGAATTGGATTAAGATTACAGTGGACCGTTTTTCAATCATTCATCGAATGATAAATCACTACAAGTGACGGAGATATACGATTTAAATACCGGAAAATCCAATATTTGAAAATTGTATCTATAATGACTGGAAAAGTGGAAACAAGACCAGATATAATTTGATCATTATAAGCAAACCCAAAATCTTTGTACACAAAGCTAAGCAGAAGTTCCCAACCGTGGGGTGAATGGAATCCGATACATAAATCGGTTAATAAAAGAATAGAAAAAGCTTTGAGTGTGTCACTTAAGTTATATAAGAATTCCTGAACCCAAGAATTAAAAAGAATAAGTTCTTTATTACCCAGAAGAGAATAACCACTTAGAATAACAAAATAGGTTAGATTTGTCGAGAAGTGTAAAATCGTATGAATACGATTCTCATTATGCATCTTGATCAATTGGATTGTTTCTTTTTGTATCGCTATACTCCATTTTTGAGGATGTGTCTCCGAAAATTCCTTTATCATTTCTTCCAACAAGAAAAGTTCTTTTAATTCTATGAATTTTTCTAGAATACTCTTTTCTTGAATATGATTCAAAAAAATTTCATATTTCCTAGTATTCCACCAATTTGTAATCCAAGATTCCATACTTTTTTGAAATAAAAGAGAGATCAACCAGGGTAAAAATACTATAGATGCAAGATATATAAGGAGAATCAATTCTTTCTTTTTTGAAATTTTTTTCATCTTTGAATTATTAATGAACCCACCCTATTCATCGATTCTATGTGATCTACTCTTTCGATCAAGCGTGAGTTCTATTACAAGATATGAATCCCCCCTTTTTTGTGATTCAGGGTTTAGCCTCTGATCCTACAAAGAATACATAAATAGAATAAGACCGTTTCGAATTTGAATAAGGAAATACTCATTTTTTTTTTTTTTCAGATATCTTAATTAGTTAACTTTGAAATCCTTTCCCCCTTACGATGGATACCCGAACGAGCGAATTAAAATTAGCCAATCCCATTTCAAGACGAAATAAACCCCCTGAGCCCAAGACTAGTTGAAAAAAAAAAATTATGAAAAAAGTGTCATCATCAAAAAAAAATGGCAAAACAAGACGTAATTCCGGTAATTTTTACTTTTTTTGTACTGAATTAAGTTGCGCGGAGTTCCATATTACGCATAAAACTTTTTTGCGGACAAAGCAGTTTTGTTTTATGGCTGTTCTATATAATATATCTCTGATCCGGTTTGGCTACAATGAGTCCTCTTATATTATAAAAAAAGAGGATTCAAAAGCTTTTTCCTTTTGATGAGAAAACATTTAGTTAGTTTATTTTTCAAAATATTTCAATTGGTACGCGCAAGAAATAGGCCAATTCCGCAGCTTTTTCTTCAATTTCGCGTGGAGTCAAATTCTCATCAGTACGAGTCAAGGGAATGTCCCCCTGGCCGCGGATTTCCATATAAAGAACACGGCGGGCAGAAATACCCTCTTTAACTTCTATTTTTATGGACTGAATATCTTTCATAAGGAATCGGAGGAAAATGCGACGATTCTTTCCAGGAAATCCCCAACGAAAAATACACACTATTCCCCCCTTTCTATCGAATCGATCATAACCACTACCCACATTCCACGCAATTGTGCACCACAAATAGGAACTAATAAAGAGACCTGCGATACCATAGAAAGACATCACGATCCCTTGTGGAAAAAAAGAGATTTGCTGATATGGAAATAAAGCTATCAAATTCCTACCAAGATAACTGGAAGTTCCAACCAATAAAAATCCTACTGAACCTAAAAAAAGGATACAGGCCCAAGCGAAATTACTTATTTTTCGAGACCCTGTTATAAGTTCTATCCATATCTGTTCTGATCGCCAACTCATACTAGATCCAGTTGTATTTTATTGGAAGTGAAAGAATAAACAAAATAAATTTGACTTTACTCTTTTTTTTGTTTCCGAAGGAACTCTCATCAACTAGCCTTATTCTAATGTGAATCTTTAGGAGTCTTCGGAGGAAGCCACACCTTAGATCATATTATACTAAATAGATATCTGTGGTATGATCTAAATCTAAGTCTTGAAAAAAATGAGATTTCATCCCGTCGGATCTAAAAAATCTTGTTTTTTTGAATATGAAGAAATAAAGAAGCCATTGCCATTGCCGGAAAAACTAGGCCCACTAAGGGCACAAAAATAGAGGGTAAGTTGTTGAGAGTTGTCATAGACTGGATACCTCGATTTAAGATTTGTACCTGTTATATAAGGTATTGTATTTTAGAATAAAATAATTCTATTTGGAATAAATTAGACTCTAATATAAGTGAATATATATATATAATAATTGAGTATCGAATAAGTGCAAAGAGGATAGAACTAACTAAATGGGCTTCGTTTTTTTAGCTTTCTACATAAACTATATGAATGATCCAACAGGGTTTATTAGTAATAATGACGATTATCGGTAAATTATAGAAGGATGCAAGACTCTATATAGAGACAATTTTTTCTCTATACATAAGTATAAGGAGAGGGTGCAAATTTTTGCCTTCCCCGAAATTCGCGAAAGGAAAAAGTCGCACTCTTGTCTTGTTTGTTGATAGAGACTGGCTTTTTGATTACTAATCATTAATATGACTAAAAAGGGATATCACAAAAAATTAAGAAACTTTTGATTCTCTCTTGATTCGCTCTACAATTGGATCTTATGTCACCAAAGAAAATTTCACTTTCGTATTTTCATTTTAATTCCAATAAACTAATTAAACCTAACATTCCACTTGTTGATTTTTTTCAAGGGAAAGAAAGCATGGAGTTGAAATAACTCACTCAGAACACCTTTTAAAGGATTACGTGGTACGATTGGGTCGAATAAACCCTTTTGGAATAAATATTCAGCCGCTTGTGAACCTTCCGGTACTGTCTTATTCAATGTTTGTTCAATTACTCGTTTCCCCGCAAATGCAATGTAGGCATTGGGTTCAGCAATAATGATATCCCCCAACATACCAAAACTCGCTGTCACCCCACCAGTAGTGGGAGATGTAAGGATTGATACATAGAATAACTTTTTATTTAATTGATAATCATATAAAGCAGAAGATATTTTAGCCATTTGCATTAAGCTCAAACTTCCTTCTTGCATCCGTGCTCCTCCGGAAGCACACACTAGAATAAGAGGGAGAAAGCTCTTGGTAGCATACTCGATCAAACGAGTGATTTTCTCGCCTACTGCGGATCCCATACTACCCCCCATAAACTGAAAATCCATAACCCCGATTGCTATCGGAATACCGTTTAGTTGACCTGTGCCTGTTTGAACAGCTTCGGTTAATCCTGTCTTTGTTTGATAAGAATCAATACGATCTTTATAGGGTTCCTCCTCCGAATGAAATTCAA